ATATATATATATATATATATATACAGATCTACAATAAAATAAATATTAAAGTAATATAACAGTAAGCAGACTTATGTATACTGTCAAGTATAATAACATTGAGCACAGTATAAAAAACTAATCCACTATGGAGTGGAGACCCTCCATCAAGAACCGAGGGTCCACTCCTTAGAGGGATTAGCTGCACCTTGTTGATTCCGTACATTTAAAAGAAGATATTTCTAGTTTAATGTCATGGGTAATATAAGAGGGACGCTTTGTTTTATAGTAACATACCAGAAAGATACACTGAAATATTATATTTATACTCTATGTTAATAGGCATTAGTTGTAGATACAGCTTCCATAAAATCTAAACATTTCTAGAAATGTATATATATATAAATATACAAAAATGGGGATAGGATTTTTAAGATTAGCTGGAATAGTTAACCATGAGAGTAAAATATGATATGTTGACATGAAGCTTTAGATAAAATTCTTTAGGGCTGAAATGCCAGTGTAAAGAAAGTGTTTGATTTTAGTTTAGTATAAAGGATATGACAAGATAAAGCTGAATTTTAGCATTTCACTTACGTTGAAAAGGTTTGTCGCAGGTAGACTTATTTTGATTATTAATATGGTTTGCTAAAGGGTTTGTAGTTAGAAAAATATTTTATGATTATAAGTATATAAAAGAAATTAGTATCGGGCGATAGAGAATAGTACTGTGAAGGAAGGTTGAAATAATTGTTGAAATTAAGTTGGAAGTATAAGTAAAATTTAGCACCTTGTGTATTAGGGATATTTTATATTAGGTAGTTAATAATTATTATTCCCGAGATAAGGAGAGCTAAGTTATTAGGTAAGTTTTTGTTGTAAAAAAATTTATAATTTTATCTTAGTAGTGAAATGTTAATCGAGCCTTAAGATATCTGGTTTTCTTTGAAAAAAATTTAATTTTTTCTTTATGTTAAAGATATAGATAAAGCAAGGGTGCAGAGGGGTTAAGCTCTTTGTGCAAATAAAAGTTTATTATGAAGGTGGTTGAGAATATGATATTTAGCTAGGCTTAGAAATAGCCATGCTTTCAGATGGTTATACTTGAGATAGATACTGAAAAATATTTATTTGTCTTTTAGAGTGGGTAGGAGAAAGTTATTTAAAATTGAATTTTATAGTTTAAAATGAATGTATTAGTATATATTATACTGTTAGTAATTTTTATTGACGTAAATGATAAGTTTATCAAGGTAGTGGCGAAATGAAGGAACTCGGCAAAAGTTATTTCCGCCTGTTTATCAAAAACATGTCTGTATGATAGGTGTATAGAGTCTGGCCTGCCCACTGGGGGTTTAAAGGCCGCGGTATTATGACCGTGCGAAGGTAGCATAATCATTAGTCTTTTAATTGGGGGCTGGTATGAATGGTTGGACGAGAAATTAGCTGTCTTAAGTTTTGAGAATTGAATTTAACTTTTAAGTGAAAGGGCTTAAATGGGCCGGGGGGACGATAAGACCCTATAAAGTTTGTACACTAAACTAGTTTAGAGTGATTTAGGTTTATAAAGTTTACTATTGGGGAGGTGTTTAGTTGGGGCGACTAGGATATAAGTTATCTAACTGTTTCTTTGTTGTAATCAGAAATATTTGAGTTTATGATCCTTTTTTAGGATTATAGAGTAAATTACTTTAGGGATAACAGCGTAATTTTTTTTGAGAGTTCTTATCGATAAAAAAGTTTGCGACCTCGATGTTGAATTAAAATTTCTTTGTAATGCAGCAGTTACATGAGAAGGTCTGTTCGACCTTTAAAATTTTACATGATTTGAGTTCAGACCGGCGCGAGCCAGGTCGGTTTCTATCTCTCGGGTTTTATATAATTATTTTAGTACGAAAGGATTAAATAATTGGAATAGTTTTATAAAAAAAAATTAATAAATTTTTAGTTTATCTAAGTAGGACATAAATATGGTCAGAAAAAAAGTCAGGACTTTGTCTTTAATTTCCAAAATTAATATTTTTTTAAACTATTTTCTGTAAAAGCCTTAGTTTTTTATAGGTCGAAGGGGTCTTGAAGAAATGTTAATAATTTTAACTACAACAATTAAGGTGAGGAGGAGGTATGAAATTATAAAGATGGTAAGGAAGGTTGAAGGTCTTGAATAGATAGTAGAGGTTGTTAGGTAGATGGGATTGATTTTATTGTTTAAAAATAGGAACACAGAAGAATTATAAAATTTAGATGTGAATAATATAGGGTCTAAAAGAATAAAGGGCAAGGTGAGGAGTACAGAAAGAGACATTATGAGGATTAATCTGAGACTCATTTTAAAAGGTTCATTGGATGCTAAGGAGGATACGTAGATAAAGAGAATTAATATACCCCCTAAAAAAATTAGGAAGAGAATATATGAAAATCAGAATGATGGATTAAATAATCCTGTTAGAATGCAGATTAAAACTGTTTGAATAAGAAGAGTTAGTCCTATGGAGAGCGGATGGGTTAAGGTTGTGAACAGAATGGCTGTTCTGATGATTGAGGGAATAATAAAATATAGGATATTATAAAATATGTTATAAAGTTTTAAGATGGAAATTCATCTTTGGTTTACAAAACCAAAATTTTTAAATTAAACTATTAAAACTCATTTACTCATGTTTAAATAGTTTAATTTAAAAATTTTGGTTTGTGGTACCGAAGATATAATAGAATTTATTTTAAATCATGTTATGGGGTGTGTATTTTCATACGGTAAGATTGGTTGGTTTGTTATTACTGTCATTAGTTTTTATTGGGGCTAGTTTGGCCAGATTAAACTTTGGCTTGGTGTATGTGATTGAATGGGAGATTTTTTCTTTAAGTTCGTCTTCTGTTGTAATGACTTTGGTATATGATTGGATTAGTTCTTTATTTTTAGGGGTGGTTTTATTTATTTCGTCTATAGTTATATATTATAGGGGGGACTATATAGATAGAGACAAAAGGTATAATCGTTTTATATATATGGTTTTGGCTTTTGTTTTGTCTATGAGGGCTCTTATTGTTAGACCTAATTTGATCAGAATTCTATTAGGCTGAGATGGATTGGGTTTAATTTCTTATGTCCTAGTAATTTATTACCAGAATGAAAAATCTGCTAATGCTGGTATATTGACTATTTTATCAAATCGTGTTGGGGATGTTGGAATTCTGTTGAGAATTTCTTTGTTGTTTATATTAGGGGGTTGAAATTTTATTTTTTACGGGGAATTTTTAGGTGAGGACTTTTTGTTGCTAAAGATTTTCGTGTGTATAGCTGCTATAACTAAAAGGGCTCAAATTCCATTCTCGGCATGGTTACCGGCAGCCATGGCTGCCCCCACTCCTGTTTCAGCCCTAGTGCACTCTTCTACTTTAGTTACGGCAGGGGTTTATATTTTAATTCGGTTTAGAAGGGCTTTAGAAGGTTCGTTAGTTCAAGTTTTTTTATTAATCGTTTCTTGTTTAACAATATTTATAGCAGGGCTAGGGGCTAATTTTGAGTTCGATTTGAAAAAAATTATTGCCCTATCTACTTTAAGACAATTAGGGGTTATGATGGGTATTTTAGCTTTAGGATTTCCTGATCTAGCTTTTTTTCATTTGTTAACTCATGCTTTATTTAAGGCGTTGTTGTTCATATGCGCTGGCGTAATTATTCATGGGGTTAAAGAGTACCAAGATATTCGTAATATGGGAAGATTAGTGTTATATATACCCTTAACTAGGGTTTGTATAAATTTAGCTAATTTAGCTTTATGTGGAATACCATTTTTAGCGGGGTTTTATTCAAAAGATTTAATTTTAGAGGTAGTGTTTATAAGCCGGATTAATTTTTTTATTTTTTTTTTATATGTTTTATCCACAGGTTTGACAGTATGTTATACATTTCGGTTGGTTTTTTACAGGTTAAGTTGTACTTCTAATATAAGTTCTATAATATTTGCTAGGGAGGGTCATAGAATAATAATAGGGGGAATTATAGTTTTAAGAGTGGGTGCGGTAATAGGGGGTTCTATTTTATCTTGGGTAGTATTTCCTGAAAGTTATATAATTTGTTTGGGATTTTTTTTAAAAGTTTTAGCTTTGTTAGTTAGTGCTATAGGGGGTTTATTAGGTTATATCATTAATATAATTAGGGTAAGTTCAAATTTGAAGGTTTTAGGATTATATAGTTATGTTGTATTTATAGGCTCAATATGATTTATACCTATTTTGTCTACGTTAAGGTTATCTAATTGAAGATTGAGAAGGGGAGATAAATTTTTAAAAGTGGGTGATAAGGGATGATCGGAGTATTTCGGCGGCGAGGGTAGATTTTATGAACTTATAACGTGTTCTGGATATTTACAATATAGGCAGGAAAATATAGTTATAGTTTATATAAAGGGGGTTTTCCTGTGGGTTGTAATTGTATTTTTGATTTTTATATAAACTTATATATTTTAAGTTAGAATATTGCTTTGAAGCTGCAATGGTGGTTGGTTTACCTATAAGTGATTTTTAGAAGAGTGATTCTTCAGCTTTACAACGAAAATGTAATGTGTTAATACACCATAAAAAAGAGAATGGAACGGAATTTAACCGCTCAGGAATAAAGTTAGAAGCTTTTTCTTTGGCATTTTTCTCTTTGACAGGAAGGCGATTCAGTTCTATCATTAACAGTGATAAGCCTCTTTTTGGCTTCAGTCAAGGAAATTAGAGGTACCACCAAAGTTTAGGTCGAAACTAAATGCAATTCTTCGCTTTCTAATTTGAAAAAGGTTTAAAACACTTTATGAATGCAAATCATATGTCATGGTTGACTACAATTCCAATGGGATCACTCTAGGGCCCCTTTATGTCATTCATAGTATAATCCTATAAGGAGGATAATAAGGAAGTATAGTCCTGAGAGACTTCAAGAGAAAATATTTGTGAAGGGTGTCACAGAAGCTAGCGGGAGTAGGAGAGTAATTTCTACATCAAAAATTAAGAAGATTACGGCAATAAGAAAAAATCGTAGGGAGAATGGCAATCGGGCGGAGGCTTTAGGATCAAATCCGCATTCAAATGGAGACATTTTTTCACGGTCAATCATAGTTTTTTTTGATAGGATAGAGGATAAAATTACAATTAAAGTTACTACAGCAAGTGTTGTCAGGATAATAAAGTATAAAGTTAGGATTAATTTTTCTAAATTGGTTTTAGGCTTTCTAGTTGGAGGCTAGATGTACGTCAGAATACTAAAAAATTATCTTCCTCATCAGTAGATGAAGACGTATAGGAAAAGTCAGACTACGTCGACAAAGTGTCAGTATCAGGCTGCTGCTTCAAACCCAAAGTGATGGTTATTGGAGAAGTGACATTTATAAAGGCGGTAGAAGCATACTGAGAGGAATGAGGTTCCAATAATTACATGGAGACCATGAAATCCTGTTGCAACAAAAAAGGTTGTGCCGTAAATTGAGTCGGCGATAGAAAATGATGCTTCTATATATTCGTATGCTTGAAGGGAGGTAAAATAAATACCCAAGATAATGGTGATTCTTAGCCTTTGAATTGCTTCGGAATGGTTAGAATTTATGATTGCATGATGAGCCCATGTAACTGTTGCTCCAGAGGAGAGAAGGATGGTTGTATTAAGAAGGGGGACTTGAAATGGGTTAAAGGGTTGGATCCCTTCTGGCGGTCAGAATATACCGATTTCAATTGAGGGAGCTAATCTTCTATGGAAAAAGGCTCAAAAAAAAGAGAAAAAAAATAAAATTTCGGAGACAATAAATAAAATTATTCCCCATCGGAGTCCTTTAGTTACAATTTTAGTATGGAGCCCTTGATAGGTGCCCTCTCGGGTAATATCTCGTCATCATTGAATTATAGTTAAAATGATAGGAATAAATCTAAAGAAGAGAAGATCAGGGTTGAATTGATGAAACCATTTAATTAGTCCTGAGGTAAGAAGCATGGCTCTAATTGAACCTGTTAACGGTCATGGTCTTATATCCACTAAGTGAAAGGCATGGTAGTTATGTGATGACATTAGTTAATTTACCTCTCTTGCGTAGAGTGTTCTTAAGATTGCAAATACATAGGATTGAATAATTGCGACGGCAGATTCTAATATTAGAAGGAGAATTTGGGCTATGATTAGAAAGGTTAGCAATTTTATTGAAATAAGTGGACCTATATTTCCTAGGAGAGTTAGTAAAAGATGGCCTGCGATTATATTTGCAGCTAACCGGATTGCTAATGTTCCTGGACGAATGATATTTCTAATTGTCTCGATTAGAACTATGAAAGGCATGAGAATGCCAGGGGTGCCTTGCGGCACCAAATGTGCTAATATATGTTGGGTATGATTAAATCACCCAAAAATAATAAAGGATAGTCATAATGGAAGCGCTAATGTAAGGGTTATAACTAAATGTCTTGATCTGGTAAAAATATAAGGTAGTAGACCTAGGGCGTTGTTAAAGATAATAAATCTGAATAGAGAGACGAAAAGTAAAGATAGGCCTGAGTTGGAGGCCCCTAGAATTGTTTTAAACTCAACGTGAAGTGTGGAGATAATTTTAGATCAAAGTAATATTCATCGGGATGGGGAGACCCAGAAGAAGATCGGGATGAAAAGGAATCCGAGAAATGTCGATAGCCAGTTTAGATTGAGGGAAAATAATCTTGATGAAGGTTCAAAAATGGAAAATAATCTAGTTATCATTTTCAAGATTTTTCTAGGGGGATAAGTTTAAATGTTAGTGCTTCAGTTTTGAATGGTGGTTTTGAGAAGTAATTTAAGGCTATGAATAGGATAAATCCTAAGGTGAAAAGAAAAAATAAATTTAATCAGAGAAGAGGTCTTATTTGGGGCATATAAAAATATCTTGGGGGATTATTTTAGTCTGACAAACTAATGTTATTTAAATTAACTAATTTTTATTTCTTTAGAAGTATTGAAATACTTTTTTAGGTTTAAAAGACCTACACTTGAAAAGTTATCTAAAGTTGATGTTAGGATGATCTTGATGTTTCAGAAATTCAGTTTAAAAAAGAGTCTACTGAGATTCTTTCGATAAGAATGGGTATGAATCTATGGTTAGCCCCGCAGATTTCTGAACATTGACCGTAAAACAAACCCGGCCGGTTGATTAAAAAGCTAATTTGATTTAGTCGCCCAGGAACTGCATCGGCTTTTACTCCTAAAGAGGGGATTGTTCAAGAGTGAATGACGTCTGCTGCTGAAATAATTAGGCGGATTTGAGTGTTGAGGGGAATTGGTACTCGATTGTCCACGTCTAAAAGGCGAAAGTTTGATGGTAATCTGTTATCATACGCGAGTATATAGGAGTCAAATTCAATACCAAGGAAATCTGAATACTCATAAGACCAATATCATTGGTGCCCTATGGTTTTAATAGTTACGCTTGAGTTATTTGTTTCGTCTAATAAGTATAGTAGACGTAAAGAGGGCATAGCAATAAAAATTAAGATAATGGCAGGCAGAATTGTCCAGATAATTTCGATTTCTTGATTTTCTAGGAGAAATCGATTAATAAATAAATTAAAAGCTGAATTGATTAGGATATAACCAACTAAAGTAGTAATGAGGATGAGAATAAATATAGTATGATCGTGAAAGTATGTAAGTTGTTCTATTAATGGTGAGGCTCTATCTTGGAGCCCTAGTGATCCTCATATAGGCATTTCTAAAAGAAGAAATTTCTTCCTGGTAGGAGCTTAAATCCTATACATCTGTCTGTCATTTTAGATAATTAGAGATTAGTGGAATTTCTGAATAACTATGGTCTGCGGGGGGGTGTGGGTGCTGTCACTCGATTGAGGAGGGCAGAAAATAGGGCGAAGTGATTTGGCGTTTAGATATAAAGGCTTCTCAGACAATAATTATGAACCATAGAACAGCTACTAAAGAAATTAGTGAACCGATTGATGAAACAATGTTTCATGATGTGTAAGCATCTGGATAGTCTGAGTATCGTCGTGGTATTCCGTTTAATCCGAGAAAGTGTTGTGGAAAGAAAGTCATGTTTACTCCTAAGAATATAGTAAAAAAATGGGGTTTTAGTCATGAGGGGTTTAGAGAAAATCCTGTAAAAAGGGGGAATCAATGGACAATACCGCCGAAAATACCAAATACAGCTCCTATAGATAGCACATAATGAAAGTGAGCTACAACATAGTAAGTATCGTGAAGGATAATATCAATTGAAGAATTAGCTAAAATTACTCCTGTTAGTCCACCTACTGTAAATAGGAAAATAAATCCCAAAGTTCATAATAAGGAGGGTGTGTAAGAAAATTGAGATCCTTGGAGGGTTCTAAGCCATCTAAAAATTTTAATTCCAGTAGGAATTGCAATAATTATAGTGGCAGATGTAAAGTATGCTCGGGTGTCAACATCTATACCTACTGTGAATATATGATGAGCTCACACTAAGAATCCTAAAATACCGATTGCTGTTATAGCATAGATTATTCCTAATGTTCCAAACGCTTCTTTTTTACCTGATTCTTGTGTAACAATATGGGAAACTATACCGAAAGCTGGTAAAATTAGAATATAGACTTCTGGGTGACCAAAAAATCAAAATAAGTGTTGGTAAAGAATAGGGTCACCGCCCCCTGCCGGGTCAAAGAATGTTGTGTTTAGGTTTCGGTCAGTTAATAGTATGGTGATAGCTCCTGCTAAAACTGGGAGCGATAAAAGTAATAATACGGCGGTGATAAATACTGACCACACGAATAAAGGTATTCGATCTATAGTTATACCTCTTGTTCGTATATTAATTGCTGTAGTCATAAAATTTACGGCACCTAGGATAGAAGATACCCCAGCCAAATGGAGAGAGAAGATTCCCAGATCAACTGAAGCTCCAGCATGAGCAATTGCTGCTGCAAGGGGTGGATAGACAGTCCATCCGGTACCTACCCCTCTCTCTACTATTCCCCTAGTTAAAAGTAAAGTGAGAGAAAAAGGTAAAAGTCAAAATCTCATATTGTTTATTCGAGGGAAGGCTATATCCGGGGCTCCGAGTATAAGAGGAATTAGTCAGTTTCCAAACCCCCCGATTATAATTGGTATAACCATGAAAAAAATTATTACGAAGGCGTGGGCAGTTACGATTACATTATAAATTTGATCATCTCCAATAAGTCTTCCGGGTTGACCTAGTTCAGCGCGAATAATTAATCTTAAGGATGTGCCTACTATGCCAGATCAGGCTCCAAAAACAAAATATAAGGTTCCAATATCTTTATGATTTGTTGAAAAAAATCATCGTTGCGT